ATCATCAATACCATCAATATCCACATCTTTAAGCGCACCCATATAGTCCTTAGCAGGATCGCTATCATCATCAATACCATCAATATCCACATCATCAAGCGCACCCATATAGTCCTCAGGATCGAGATCATCAATAGCTCTTTTCAAATCCAGCTTGTTCAGAAATACCGTAATGAAAGGAAGATAGGAGTTTGTCGCTAGGGATTTGACCAAATAGGATCGTCCAGTTCCTATAGGACCTATCACTAAAATACCCCTAGAGGGGGATAGGGCTAGGCGGAACGAAAAAGTTTTTTGTTTTCCATGAGATGGGAAATGAAAACTATTAGCCCCACACGAGGTTTGTGAATAAGTGATTGTCTGATAATGAGCAAGGAATATCCGTCTTTCTGCTAAACAGGATGTATTGAACTCATAATTCATTAGATCCTTTTGATGAATGTCAACTACGTATCGTAAGTAAATTGCTCCCGCTTGTTCAAACATTTGATAACCATAGTCACTCTTTACTAAATGATCAATATGAGTCAGACTCCATAGAATTTTATCAATCCCTTTTTCTGGCCTTAAGGTGGAGAAATGAAACGAGTAAACTCTCTCTTTATCCAAAAACCAATCACAGGTCTCGATCCAGGATTCTATTTCATCATGAGTCTGAAACCTTTGTCCTTTTCTTATCCATGAATAGATCTCTTTACTTGTATGACTTAGATGTCTCGTATTTCTCGAAAAAGGGATTCGATTGATGGGATTTGGTATGATACTTATGAGATCGATGAGATTGAAAAATATCTTCTGTATAAATTTGACCCCATAAGCGGGACCACCACCAAATAGCGCAAAACCCAGTATTTCTGCTAGAAACTCTTCTAATTGTTCCCGAGCAACTAGAAAGAGATTCTTTAACCAGAAAGAATTCGGTTCAGGTTTAGGATACCCATCCACAAGTTTGTACACCCCAATCGTGTATGATGGAATCGTCAAAGATTTTATCCTCTCGAACTCTGTCTGTAACTCACTAGAGTCTAGGGAAACAGAGAAAAGAAGTACCTGAACGAGACATCCAGCAAGAAGAAGAAGTAAAAGGCTTGAATAGAGGAACTCCCGAACATTTGGCGAGCTCAGATGTGTCGATATCAACGGTGACTCATTATTTCGATGAATCATTTCTTCGACCCGAAGAAGCCTACGGCAACACTTCCATGAAATATCACTTGAAATCTCACTTATCGGTGCCCACAATCCCCACAATTTTAGCTTAAGAGCTCGCCATTTTAGCTTAAGAATTCGCCATCCTGATCTGTGCATAATATAATGAAAATTGGATACAAATTTGTGACTGCTACTTAGCATCGGCAATAGGTCTGAAAAAGCATCTAAAAATATCAAATTTAGATATTTGTACCCTGTCGAAGTAAAGAACCATGGCATATATGTTTGGAATAGATTCCATTTTGAGAGAGTTGAAAAAGCACTATCTCGTTGAAAGGTTCTACCCATCTGCCCTTTCTCAACGCCTTTCTTTAGCCAATTTCGCCAAAGACGCAATTTTTTACTCGTTTCGGATGGTAAAGATTTCTCAGAACGTGGAGTGTGAATCAAACCCATGTTTGAATTGAAATTCAGATACTGATGCAAGTTCTTCCTTTCTGAATCAGATAGATTCAGATCTGAAAGAGGTTGACAATAAGTTCTTTCCAAATTGACTATTTCTTCCTCTGTTAGAGGTGTTCCAGAAATGTCTGCGATCGAGTAAATAGTTCTACGAACGAATAGATCGGATCGAATTGGAAAATGGAAAGATTTGTACAAGTTATACCTTTCGTTACCCCTTTGTGGAAAATCGTTAGGTATGAATATGTTAGATACCTGTGACTCGATTGGTGAAATAGTATCTCTCTCCAAAAAAGCATGTTTTTTTTTACCGACGCACAAAGAAAATTTTTTGTTGCGAATGAACAAGATATTGAGGAATTGTCTATACGTAAAATCATAATTCTTGATACGGGCCTTTTCCATATAAAAAGAGAATCTTTTGTTACAGTTACAATAGAAGAAGAAGTGATGTGGATTATTCAAGAATCGAAGTCGATTTGCTTTATAAAAAGAAGATATCAATGAACTTCTATGAAATGCTTTTACGGGATTCAGCCAATTGTCTTGATCGCAGGATATCATTGAGAAATAGGAATCCGTGTTATCAAAGGATTTCCTGTGATTCTTTCTAGTATGGGAGTCAATCATCCACTTCCACTTTGGTATCTTATTGAACAAAAAGTGTGATATTGTTCCTCCATTGATCAAGAATTTCGATTTTTGGGAAGTATCATCCGCTTTCCATTTTTTCAAATGAACGATTGGAAGACCTAGTGATTTTAACAACGGGTTGCAGAGTTGATCATTCGGACCTTTCAATTCATAAATGTGGATCTCAGACCTATGAATGGGCATATTCCCTAAACTCACAAAGAAAAAAGGAAGTGAGTTAGACAAAAAGAGA